CCAAAAAGATTTGTGCCAAAATCACAGATGCCAAGAATAACAGAAGGCCTTGGACTCGTAATGGATCTTGAAGCACTATTTCTGCGTCTCCCTGACCAAAACCTCCTACATTTGGATTACTTGTTAATGGTTGATCAAGCTTGATGGATTCACCTTCTGAAACAAGAAGTTCTGGTCCTGGAGGTATAATATCAACCACTTGACGTCCTTCTGAAGCATCAACTATGGTTATTTCATATCCCCCCTTTTCTTTACGTGCTATTCTGCTTACTATACCAGCAGATGTAGCATTATAAACTGTATTGTTACTCTTGCTACCATCAGGATAAATCTGACCCCTTCCCCTGTTCCCACCTACATATATGGGATATTTTAAGAAGTGAACGTCTTTTTTCGTAGCAGGGTCGGGGGAAAGAATAGGAAATACGATTTCACTATATTTCTGACCGGGAACAGGACCTATCACAAGAATATTTCTTTTATTAGGACGATAACACTGAAAAGAAAGATTGCCCATCTTTTCTTTCATTTCGGGAGAAATACGATCGGGGGGGGCTAATTCGAATCCCTCAGGTAAAATAAGAACAGCTCCTACATTCAAAGCTCCCTTTTTACCATTAGCAAGAACTTGTTTAAGTTGCATATCATAAGGAATTCGAACAACTGCTTCAAATACAGTATCAGGAAGCACAGCTTGCGGAACTTCAATATCCACGGGCTTATTAGCTAAATGGCAATTGGCACATACAATTCGCCCAGTTGCTTCTCGTGGATTTTCATAACCCTGCTGCGCAAAAATGGGATATGCATTTGAAATAGATGCTCGAGTTATTGCATATATCATGATCGATACATAAATGGATCGAGTCATCTGTTCTTTTACCCAAGAAAAAGTCTTTCTATTTTGCATGGTCCAATCATTGATCCCCGGAATTTCTACAATAAATTTGATAGGTAACTAGTAGAATTCCCTATCCACAAGTTTGCCATTGTATTTATTTTACTGAAAGAATTGTACTGGTGGAATATAGTATGAATACCTTGAATTGAAAAGGTAGAAGTATAAAGAATAAGTAAGATGAAAAATTATTTATTTATACATGAAGAAAGATTCTGATTTGATTGATATCAAAAGATCTAATGAATTATTCATTCATTGAATGATAAATTACTACAAGCGAAGGAGATACACGATTTAAAAAATGGAAGATCCAATATTTCACAATTGTATCTAGAATCACTGGAAAAGTGGAAACAAGACCAGATATAATCTGATCATTCTGAGCCAATCCAAAATCGTTGTAGATCGAACCAATCATTAGTTCCCAACCATGGGTCGAGTGAAATCCGATCCATAAATCAGTAACTAAAAGAATCGAAAAAGCTTTGATTGTATCACTTAAGTTATAGAGAAATTCCTGAATCCAAGAATTTAGAATGAAAAGTTCTTCATTACCCAGAAAAAAATAACCACTTAGAATAGCGAAACAGATTAGATTTGTAGAGAAATGCAAAATGATATGGAAATGAGATTCATTGTGTCTTTGGACCAATTGTATTGTTTCCTTGTGCATTCCTATACGAAGCCTTTGCATATGTGTCTCCGAGTACTCCTTTATCATCTCGTCCAACAGGAATAGTTCTTCTAATTCCATAAATTTTTCTAGAACATTTTTCTCTTGAATATCATTCAAAAGGATTTCGGATTGCCTGGTATTCCACCAATTAAGAACCCAAGTTTCTAGACATTTCTTAAATGAGAGAGAAACCCACCAGGGCAAAAAGAGTATAGACACAAGATATGGGAGGGAAGCCAATGCTTTCTTTTTTTTCATTCTGTATCCGTGATGTGAATTGTTAATGAACCTGTTTCATTCGTCGATTCTATCTGAGATTTCTATGAAGCACGAATTATATAACAAGAGCCTATAACTCTAACAAGAACAAGGTATCGAACCTATGGTTCTTTTCCTATTTTTGTTTTTGTGTAAGAATTGAGTCTTTGGATCTAGAATAGAACATAGAAGAAGGGCCCTTTTCGAATGAAAAAAAAAAAGAAGTAAATATTCTTTCCATATTCCAGAGATCTCAATTAGGCAAATTGTAACCGATTTCCTCTTCATTTCTTCAAGACTCGAAAACCCATTTGAACTAACGAATATAATTTGGATTTAAAGACGAAACCTACCGGATCCTTTAATTCTTTTATTTCTATTTCGAAATATTTCACTGTCTAACCGCAGCGCGGGGATAGGGTATCAATTCAAAGGTCTAAAAAGAGGAATTATGTTTTACGAAAAGAAAAGAAATGTTAGGATATTTGATGAATCTATACTTATTAGACTCTTTTCTTTTTATTTTTACTAGTATAAAGAATGAAGCTGGACGCCATGTTTATACAAAATAGTTTTTGTGTACAAATAGTTTCTATTCTCCTTAATCTATTTTATTTCATTAGTTCTATTATATTTTCTTAGTCCATATACGCCCTCCTGCTTTTGAGATGTATTAAGTTCCTTCTCTCATGCTGAGATTTCTTCTTCAGTTCATTTCAAAATACTTCAATGGGTACGCGCAAGAAATAGGCCAATTCGGCAGCTTTTTGTTCAATTTCTCGTGGAGTCAAATTCTCATCAGTACGGGTCAAGGGAATGGCTCCTTGGCCCCTGATTTCCATATAAAGGACACGGCGAGGAAAAAGACCCTCCCTCACCTCCATTCTGATTGATTGGATATCTTTCAGAAAGAAACGAAGGAAGATACGACGATTTCTTCCAGGAAATCCCCAACGAAAAAGGGACATTATCCCTTCTTTTCTATCAAATCGGTCATAACCACTACCTACATTCCATGAAATTGTGCACCACAAATAAGAACTAATGAATAGACCTGCGATCCCATAGAAAGACATCACGATCCCTTGTGGGAAAAAAAGAATTTGCTGAGACGGAAATACGGATATAAGATTTTTACCAAGATAACTGGAAGTTCCAACCACTAAGAATCCTAGTGAACCTAAAAAAAGGATACAGGCCCAGCAAAAATTACTTGTTTTTCGAGACCCCGTTATAAGTTCTATCCATATATGTTCTGATCGCCAGTTCATACTATACTAGATCCAGTTGCATTCGATTGGAATTGAGAGAATAACTCAAATGGATTTGACTCTATTTTTCTTGCTTGATCCCGAAGTAACTTTCATCAACTAGCAGCATTCCGACGGGAACCTTTAGGAATAATGGGTTAGATACATTGAGTTTCTATTTCAAATATTTTTTTGCTGATGATCATTTTGAATTTAATCATTTAATTGATTAAGCTATAATCGCATATACACGCATTAATGCGTATATTATGCATCGGCATACATAACAAAACAACTATTTGTTTTCGGAAAGGCCACATATCATATATCCTACCATATTACATGAAAAGAGTATCTGTATGATGATCCAGTGTTGAAAGAAATTGATGAGATTTGGTCCCATCGTATTTAAACAATCTTATTTCTTTGGACATAAAGAGATAAAGAAGCCATTGCGATTGCCGGAAAGACTAGGCCCACTAAAGGAACAAAAATAGAGGGAAAGTTCAAATCTATCATAGAATGGGTACCTCGATTTCATATTTGTACCTATTATAATTCTAAATTATAATTATAATTTAGAATTATGATAAGTCTATCTATTAGAAAGAATATTAAGATAATCTTAATATGAAGTATTTAAGAATAAATAACGAATGTAGAACTAAATGAAGTGTACCTATTCCTCTTTCTACACGAATATGTAGGAGAATCCGCTTTCAGAAATTGGATTCTTCTTCTCCCATCCTTATCTTCATCGTCTTTCTATCTTTCCTTTCAAAACACCATTTTTGTTTTGAAAGTAAAGATAGAAAAGAGTTTCTTATGAGTTCCCGACTTTAACCAATCTTATTCAACAAAAAGGGATTCCTAGTGAAAAATGGGGGTTCTCGCTAAATAGAAAGAACTTCTATATTCTTCTTATTTGTTATTTGAATATTTCTATTTTCTTTATTTGATTTGAGATTTCTTCTTTCTTTTTATTTCATATTTTCTTTTTCTTTCCCGGATTTCTCGGAAGGAGAAAGAAATTCTTTTTTATCTTGTCGATAGAGGGATGCTTATTCCTAATCAGGAATAGAGGTAGAATAAAAAAAGGATCCGGGGCGAAAAGTCATTATCCAAAACTTTTGACTCTTACTACACTTATAACTGATGTACCCAAAGAAAACACCATCTTCTTAGTTTTGTTTTTTTTCATTAGAATGAACTAAATGCTTATTCGCTACAAAGAAAAAGAACTGAAGCTAGTGCTATACTTCCATTTGAAAATGAAGAATTTCAATCTTTTTTAAAATCTTTTTTTAATCTTGATTCAAGGGAAGGAAACCATGTAGCTGAAATAACTCATTCAGAACACCTTTTAAAGGATTACGTGGTACAATTGGGTCGAATAAGCCCTTATGGAATAAATACTCAGCCGCTTGTGAACCGTCGGGTACTGTCTTTTTCAATGTTTGTTCAATTACTCTTTTACCCGCAAAAGCAATGTAGGCATTAGGTTCAGCAATAATGATATCTCCCAACATACCAAAACTTGCTGTAACTCCGCCAGTTGTAGGAGATGTAAGGATTGATACATAGAATAACTTTTTCTTTGATTGATAATCATATGAAGCAGAAGATATTTTAGCCATTTGCATCAAGCTCAAACTCCCTTCTTGCATGCGTGCTCCTCCAGAAGCACACACAATAATGACAGGTAGAGATCGATTAGTAGCATACTCGATCAAACGGGTGATTTTCTCACCTACTACAGATCCCATACTACCTCCCATAAACTGAAAATCCATAACTCCAATTGCTATGGGAATACTATTTAATTGACCTACGCCCGTTTGAACAGCTTCAGTTAAACCCGTTTTTCTTTGATAAAAAGAGATGCGATCTATATAAGGTTCCTCCTCTGAATGAAATTCAATGGGGTCCGTAGAGACCATATCTTCATCCATAGGCTCCCAAGTGCCAGGATCAATAAAGAGTTCAATTCTATCTGAACTACTCATTTTCAAATGATATCCGCAGTGTTCACAAATATTCATTTTTGAACTAAAAAATTTTTTATAATTTAATCCATAACAATTCTCACATTGAACCCATAACTGCTTGTATTTTGTATTTATATCGAAATCATTAGATCTTTCTCTTATATTGAAATAACTGCTACTAGTTTTGATACTAGAATTTCCACTTTCAATACTACTTATACTTTCCGTACAAATGAAACTAGAAATGTAACTGTCGATACCACTGTAAATGTCACTCTTAAGACTGATTTCAAAACGAAGATAACTATCAATGCAACTATTAATGTGATTATTCCAATTAGATTGAGTATCATACATGGAATAATAATAGTAGTAATTACTACTATTAGATCCACTATTCAAATAACTAGGAAAAAGAATCTCTAGTTCACTCAAAGAAGAACTAGCATTGTCAATATCAAAAATCTGATTTTCAATATCAAAATATACAGAATAAGTGTCACCATTACTATTTCTAACTAAAAAAGTATGATCAGAGATCAAACTCCAAAAATTCCTGCTATCAAATAAATAATTTAGATAATTAATATTACTGAAACTAGAACTGTGCCAACTAGTAATCTTTTTCTCCGCATCATTTAGAATAGTTTCTTCACTTCCACTGGTATGTCCAAGAGCATCAAGACTATCCATTGATTTACTTAGTCCACACCTATGTTCTAACTTCTTTTTAGACAACATCGAATTGAACCAACATTTTTCCATAGATTCTTTCCGCCCCCTATTTTATGAAAACCTAATACTAATAGATGAATAGTCATTCGATGAATAAAAAATCATTTTACTATTTCTTTTTTCTTTCTTTTTCTTTCTCATCAGAATTCAAATGAAGCATATGATTATGATCCAATCATTAAGATTGTTAATGAAAAACGAGCGAGTCTTGAAAAGATCTCCTTTTGAAGAATCTGGTGAATCATTTCAATATTATGATAGAATCTTTTCCTCAAAAAAAGATATATAAAGACAGTTTTCTCTCATGTAAAACTTTCAATTCTCATCAAAAAGATACATAGTTGTTTCTTCCCATAAATTAAAAATGAATTCTCGTCTCGTAGAATCTCGTGTCATATAGTCAAATAAGAAAATGAGTTTCTATTACAACAGGGAACGAAAAAGACAATATACAGGATAGGGGTAGAAGGGATCCTTCCCTTGGCTTGATCTATGGCCTGAAACTAAGGAATATAAAATGATCCACCAATCCAATCCCAAGGATCCATAATTCAGCCTATGGATCCAACAATAAAGAATAGAATAGATAAGTTGTTTAGTCTTCCTTCGATCTTATCTTCTTATGTTTATATTTTGTATATACTTGTATATCGTATTGTATATCTATCGTAAGGTCTGTACATATAAAAGATATATGCAAATACACAAAGACCCTCATAGTTCATAGTATTATAGGATTAGTATTATAGGATTAGTATAAGATGTCTTTCTTTTTATTCGGCCCAATCTTTCTTTTTTTGAGGAAAAGAAAGATTGGGCCAAGTTTCATTGCAATCAATTAGGAGAACAAACAGGAATTGCTAAATTATACGCGCTTATTTTGAATCTAAATCTGGCGTATCCACTGGTTCGAACTCGAATTTGATCTCTTTCCATATTTCACAAGCAGCGGCTAGCTCAGGACTCCATTTGGCAGCTTCACGAATAATCTCATTACCTTCACGAGCAAGATCACGTCCCTCATTACGAGCTTGTACACATGCTTCTAAAGACACCCGATTAGCTACTGCACCGGGTGCATTTCCCCAAGGGTGCCCTAAAGTTCCTCCACCAAACTGTAGTACGGAATCATCCCCAAAGATTTCGGTTAGGGCAGGCATATGCCAAACATGAATACCCCCTGAAGCCACGGGCAGAACACCTGGCATAGAGACCCAGTCTTGAGTGAAAAAAATACCACGACTTCGATCTTTTTCAATAAAATCATCACGTAACAAATCAACAAAACCCAAAGTCAGCTCACGTTCCCCTTCCAGTTTACCCACTACTGTACCAGCGTGAATATGATCTCCGCCAGACATACGTAATGCTTTAGCTAGTACACGAAAATGCATACCATGATTTTTCTGTCTATCAATAACTGCATGCATTGCGCGATGGATGTGAAGAAGTAGACCATTGTCGCGGCAATAATGAGCCAGGCTAGTATTTGCGGTGAACCCCCCAGTTAAGTAGTCATGCATTACGATAGGAACTCCCAATTCTCTGGCAAATACCGCTCTTTTGATCATTTCTTCACATGTACCCGCAGTTGCATTCAAGTAATGTCCTTTAATTTCACCCGTTTCGGCTTGCGCTTTAAAGAGTGCTTCGGCACAAAATAAGAAACGATCTCTCCAACGCATAAATGGT